TAGTCAAAATGATTAATTCAATTGAATTTTCAAATTAATTTGAATAAAACTTTCCTTCTGAGTTCTTATCAAAAATTGACGAAGTCAAATGAAAAGGATTCCAATTTTGCGTCTTAACGTAAATGAAATGAGCGGACTGGCAGTATTCTATTAATTTGATAGTATGGTAAGAAAGAAATAGATGAATCCTTCTTTCTACCATACTATCGATCTCTTATTCTATAAAGTTTTAATCTATAATAAAGCTAGATTCTATAGATCAATCTACAACATTCTGTTCATGTAATATATTCTATTAATTTCATATATTGTATGGAATTGACATAACATATTGTCTAGAATTGGCATAACACCCAATTCTATTTATTTGCTACATCTATTTGTTCCGATCAATCTGAGATAATTCTTATCTTAGAATTCTAATTCCTTTTACTAATAAGGAAGAGGAAACCTCACTTATTTTTAACGCCCAAACCGTGATATGAAAAAAGTTGATAAAGGATAAATCCCCTTTATAAGATTAGAAACCAAGTGATAAATGCCCAATATGTGACTCGTCCGAAGCAAGATCTTATTATTGCATAGTCATAACTACTATAATTATAATATAGTATCATTTTTCATAGAAAGTTCGTATACACTTAACAAAACCACTTGTTCTTTGAACAGTAAAAAGGAAAAGCAATCAAACAAAAAAAGGGGTCCGGCCTTCCTCCATCTATAAAGATGGTAAGAGTCGATTCCATTGATTGAAATAGAAAATTTCGGTATGATTCATATCATAGATTACTCCATTTGACTCCACTGAAATTCGAAATTCAGATATTTTTATTTTAAACAGTTCAAAACGCGTTGCAGAACGATCTATAAAACAGTGATACGGTTTGATTCCTCAACTCAATTTAGTAGTACTTCTAGAGCCCACTTCTTCCCCACACTACGAGTGAAAGGGAAAATGTAAAGATTACCATTAAAGCAGCCCAAGCGAGACTTACTATATCCATGTGAATTATGTCTCCTATCTCTATAAATACAAAGGAATTATTCCTCACTAATAATAGTGGAATCAATGGTGCAGAGTCAAAAAAAGGGGATTTTGATCGAACACTATTGAGAAACCAATCTGATTCTGATTTCGAATCGGGAAAGATTAAACACAAGCAAAATATCCCAAGGGAATGGGAACATGTGAATAATTAAGGCCTATCTTTTTGTTGACCCTCGTAAGTAAAAACGGAAAGGGAGAAATCACTATCTAGTACAGACCTCTATTTCCCCTAATCCATACCCCCTTCCCGATTATCTCTGAGGGGTAGGGGGCTTGACTAGGGGTTATCAAAAAAAAATTATCCACGAATATTGATTGGATACCCCGGCGTTCATCTTGCGAGTCCGTCATATATAACGAAACTTCCGCCCCTTTCCAAAATTTTAAATGGAATCAGATTTATTAGCAGGCTCTACAATCTAATCCAAGATCCAGTCATTAGACAGTCCCTTAATATTCTATTAATAATAGAAGGGAATCATAAAGTCTTGAAAGCTCCCTACTATATAATAGATTATAATATTTCCTTGAATCCTAGATGCAAACGAGGATTCACAACCTTTTCTTTTCGAAAAACCTCAGACCAAATGTTTAGAATCAAACAAAGTATCAACAGTCTCTTTCCTCTGTTTCTACCGGAGAATTATTCTCCGAGTTATATCAGCAGAACAGAAGAAAAGAAGAGATTTCGGGTTTTTTGTTTGATCAGGCGACACCCGGATTTGAACTGGGGAAAAAGGATTTGCAGTCCCCCGCCTTACCACTCGGCCATGTCGCCAAAATGATACAAAAATATTCTCGGATTACTGAATTTTTATTGTACTTGCATTTTGAGTCCTGTTTTCCTTAATCCTTTTCCTAAAATAAACACCCTTTTTTTTTATTTTAATTTTTTTAATCAAAAAATCATTCTCAATTTCAATTATAACAAAATATATGAGTCTATGTAAACCCCAGAACATAAATTACAGATATCTATTAGTTAGATATGTTGTCGATAGGGAATTATCATAAAATTATTCTACTTCATTTTTGCATTGAATAGAGATTTTCGTTTGATAAAGCACGACCCGGGCTGTCCTGAATAGAAGGTACTAAAATAAAAGAGAAGTCAGATATTATAGCCATCCACGTACGTGTTTAATAAATGCAACCCTTCTTATACACTTCATACACTTCCAATGGTATTCTACTCAAAAATAAGTAAAGTACAAATATCTCTCTTCTCTTCGAATCATTTTTTGAACAACGAAATTCATCGCTTAAGTGCTCAAAAAAGGGATTCTATATTGTTTCTGATTTTTGTGTCTTTATCTCCCAAATACTGAATCTTTTTATTTTTATCAAATTCGAATATGTAATATTATATAATTATATAATTTGAATCATTTTATTTTTTTTTGTCTATACAAAACCCTATAAACCTTAATAGGTCTAAGTGACAAAATTCTG